GATTTGGAATAAAAGTTCCCTTCTCTATGAAGGAAGAGAATAGCTGATTTATTCCTATGGAATAGCTAGGAACACAAAGATTTAATCGGAAATATCGACAAATTTATGCAGAGTCTAAAGAAAAAAAAGGTCAACTGTTCCAATTTAATCTCTATCAAATTTTAATATCAGAATAGCGGATATAGTCATGATTCAATAGGTCAGATCCACTTATTTTTTCATTTGTTGATTTCGAATCTTTCCATTCCAATGGATTTGATTGAAATAATGGAAAATAGGAATATTTGGTGATTCGAGATACGACTTATTTTATCATTATTCATTATAATGAATAAAAGTTCAACTTTATAACTACTATAGTATAACTTATTATACGTATACAGTTGCTTTATATACAGTTGCTTACTTTTTTTGTACTTTTAAAAATATCAACAAACAATATTTCTATTCCCCGTTCAAATATGATGTTGTTTTATGAAAAAACTCAAAAGCCCCTTATCGGATTTGAACCGATGACTTACGCCTTACCATGGCGTTACTCTACCACTGAGTTAAAAGGGCCTTTCATTAGTCAATTCTTGACTGAATCATTATGTATATACATAGAAAATATATCTATGTACATATATTACATACCTAAGTTATTCTATACTATAGAATAGATAAGTAGACTGATAGCAGCTAGTGGCTCGTGTAGACTGATAGCAGCTGGTGGCTCATTGCGGAATACGGCGGAAAAACAGGGTTTGTTTAACTTAACCTCATTTTTATTTACTTTCGAGTAGACAAATAACTTCCTGAAAGTATCCTTTATTTCATATTATCTATCTTTTTCTTTAAAATTTAATCTTTATCTTACTTAGTATATATTTTCTAAAATATATATATATTTATATTATTCTAATATTCTATATATTAATAGAATATAAAATATTAAAAAATAATAGAATTTTTCTATTAATGTAAAATATACAATTCAATATATAATGAATATATTAACTTAAATACTTAATTTTAATTAAATTAATATTAAGTTATTATTAAATTATAGAAATTCTTATTAAATTAAAATACAAAAAAAAAAAAGAAACGAATAAGAAAATAAATATATTTCTATTTTATAATAATAATATTATTATAATAATAAATAAATTCGAATGGTTATATATTGAAGATCGAATGGTTAGAATGAACGATTTATAAACAAAAACTCTATGGAATCGTGTAAGACGGAAAGATCCTTTGAATCCAATTCTAATTATTAGATTCTATTGACAATTTCAAAAAACTGTTCATACTATGTTCATAGTATGATGGCAGTTGGGCACGTATGCCCCCATCGTCTAGTGGTTCAGGACATCTCTCTTTCAAGGAGGCAGCGGGGATTCGACTTCCCCTGGGGGTAGGGTACTACATAAGGAAGTTAATCATGGATCATCAATAAGCCTAAAATTGAATTGATTCTTCCTGGGTCGATGCCCGAGCGGTTAATGGGGACGGACTGTAAATTCGTTGGCAATATGTCTACGCTGGTTCAAATCCAGCTCGGCCCAAGAATTCGCTCATCCGCTATGAGATGAAGATATTTGCCCTCCAGAAACGGTGGATACGCGGAAAAAAAAGAGTCCAAATTTATGCTATAGATTCTATTTTTTTATTTGTTTACTCGATTTATTTGTTCTGGGAAATTTGGATTATGATAATAATCATGATTCATATCACGATCTTTAAGTATAAATATTTAAGTATAAAGATGGATTCTCAATCGATTTTGAAATAAGAAAAAATGACGAGTAATTCATGTTGTTCTCACTAAAGTGCATATTCATGTGGATATCACGCGTCTCTGTTCCAACACGAAAATTCTAACTAGAAATGTTTTGAATCAAATCATAAAAAAATAGATACTGTATCTCTTAGTTCCCTGGGATTGTAGTTCAATTGGTCAGAGCACCGCCCTGTCAAGGCGGAAGCTGCGGGTTCGAGCCCCGTCAATCCCGACAGATCCGATAACCAATATATATATATATAATTTATCAATTCATCTGTCCACTTTCTGGGAAAAGGAAGACAATCTAATTTCACTCTCAATAGGGATTCTTATGATATTCTTATGATTCTTAGTTATTTTTTCTTTCCTTTAAATTTTTGCATTTATTTCTCACCTAAAAATTTTCATTAAATCAACTAGGACTGATTGCTGGGAGAGATATGTGAATTGGTAATCATACCTTTTTTTTAAGATCATATGTAGGATTCCAAAAGATACCATATTGGGTCTGGTTTTTCAATTTCTCGCGTCTATCTAATGGAATAGAGTCCCATATGCTTCTCGGGAGTACATACACAAATGGAATTCGTTTCTTGTACAATACACAATTTTTTTATTATAGTTACCCTGACAAAAGACTTTTCAGATTAATCCTATCTCTCTTTCTGTCTCCGATTTTGTGCCATCTCAATCACTAAGACTAACTAATTGCAATTTGAAACATTCTATCTCATTCAAATTGCACGTTTAACTTTTCATATATGCGCCCTAGTACAACCCAAAAAAAGAGGAGAGGATATTAAAAAAAGAAAGATCAAACAAGGATCCTGCCTTTTTAGACCCTTTTCGAGGTAATGAAGAATCTTTTTTCCTTATTTTTTTTTTTTTTTTTTTGATTCAGTATGGATAAAAGATCTTCCTATGTTATACTATTCAATTCGCGACGGCGAATTGATATGATAGCTCAGATATTGTTATTCATGATATTAATCCGATTCAATACCATCAAGATGTAATTCATCCCATTGAATTTACAGGCGAAAAAAGGATCATCTCTATGGGATTAAATCCCGAGTTATTGCGAAGTAAAAAAACGATGAGATTATGGAAGTAAATATTCTCGCATTTATTGCTACTGCACTCTTCATTCTAGTTCCTACTGCCTTTTTACTTATTATCTATGTAAAAACGGTTAGCCAAAATGATTAATTTGAATGAAACTTGACTTCTTTATCAATGATTGAAAAAATGGAAATAAACAAGGATTCCAATTTCGTTTCTTAAATGAAATGAGCAGGCTAGAATCAGCGGTATTCGATGAAATTGGATAGTATGGTAGAAAGATTCATATATTTCTTTCTACCATGCTATATTATCTATTTATCTATTAGATTAGTGTTTTTTTGGAGTGTAGAAAGTTGTACTAGCCTATATAAAGATACAGACTAAATTTTCTATAGAGCAATCTACAATCTGTATCTTCTGTTATGTACATAGCGACCCCAATTCTATTTTTTTGCTACATCTATTTGATCGATTTGTATTGATTCTGATCGATCCGAAATTATCGAAAGGCAACTCTGACTTTTATTTTACCGTTCGAATTCCTAGATTTCGGATTATTTCAAATAGAAATCCAAGTATCCACCGAAAGAATCAAAGAAAGAAAAATGGTATGGGTATGACATATAATATATTAAAAAAAACCTACTTAGTAATCTTTTTTTATCATTTCTAAAAAGTAAAGTAATTAAATAGATTGACTGGTTGATAGATGATCCAAAGAGTTCTATGGTATGTAAACTTCTTCGAATTTCGAAAAGAAATAGTAAACCTCATTAATTTAATTTGTAACACTTAAACCATGATATGAAATGAGTCGATAAAGCAGAAATCTGGTTTCTAAAATAATAAAAGGTAAGTGCCAAATATGCGACTCGTCCGGGTCAAGATCTTATTATGTGTATATCTTGTTGAACAACCACTATATCTATGTTCTTTCCTATAGAAAGTACGTATCCGCTTAATATTAATAAGAGAACGGCTTTCCCTTGTATTTGGATAAAGAGGAAAACAAAAGAAAAGGAGTCTGTTGTTCCCCATTGTCCCTATATAATTTGTATAAGAGTCTCTTCGGCGAAATAGATAATTTCGGAAAAATTCGAAAAATATTTCCTATCATCTATATTTCCTTTCGAAATATAAACATGGGAATTTTTGAAATATCTCTTTGATTGACATTATTATCTTTAAAAACACTATAAAAAAAACACTTAGCGGAACGATCTATAAAACAATTGATACAGTTTGATTCCTCAACTCAAAATTCAATTAGTTAAGTAGTATTTCTAGAGTCCACTTCTTCCCCATACTACAAGTGAAAGGGAAAATGTAAAGACTACCATTAAAGCAGCCCAAGCGAGACTTACAATATCCATGTGAATTATGTCCCCTATCTCTATAAATATGAAGGAATTATTCCATTATTGTTCATTAATACTAATAATAGTGAAATCAATGGTACAGAGTCAAAAAAGGATTCTTATTTCGGACTATTAATTAAATTTAATGAAGCAATTCAGTAAATCCACATACATATAACAAATTCCTAATACGATTTTGAACAGCCTATTCCACTCTTGACCGGTGGAAAAGAAGTTCTTTTTGAGCTTTTTCTATAAAAGCCAATTACCCAATCGAATATTAATCGAATACCTGAATACTCAGAGACTCTTTTAAGTGTGTATACAAAATAGATTCCGCTTTTTCACAATTACTAATTATGAACTAGTTAGATATCACCTCCGGCTCTATAATCGAATTCAAGGCCCAGTCAGTAACCACTACGTACTATAATCTTTCCTTGAATCCTAGACACAAGGATTTACAGAACTTGAACTTTTCTTTTGAGAACCACGGATATTTAGAATCGAGTAAGTACGTATCAAGAGACCTTTGTCTCTCCTTCGGCTGGGAAATAATTCGTTGAGTTAGTTATAGGTTCTATCAGTCGATAAGGAATTTCGGGTCCTTTTTTTAATTAGAATCAGGCGACACCCGGATTTGAACTGGGGAATAAAGGATTTGCAGTCCTCCGCCTTACCACTCGGCCATGCCGCCAAAACGATACAAAATAGATCCAAATATCACCTCTTTGGGATGGATTACTGATTTTTTTTTATTGTACTTGGATTTGGAATCCTTTTTCGCTACTTAATTCCCTTCCTAC